ATGATCAATAAATTAAGTTGAATTCTATAATCTATATATATCAAAATCCTAGTACCAATTGATTCTATAGATATATAGATATTTTGACTGGAGTTGACAAACAAGCAATACCAATATTATTGTTTCTTAGTGCTGATTAGAAATGGAAATGGGGCGTGGCCAAGTGGTAAGGCAACGGGTTTTGGTCCCGCTATTCGGAGGTTCGAATCCTTCCGTCCCAGTGCAGTCCATTTTTATGCTCCATTATTCCCATAGAAAGAAATAGGGAAGTGAGTAGGAGTTAATCCATATTCGTTTTAATATCTGTGTTTGCTTGAATTTCATTAATAAATGATAAAGTTCCATATTATATAGAAATATGTTATGTAACTGATGTTTTTTCTTTGAATCTAATAGGTATTTCGTGTTTGACTCTAATGAAAAATTGGAAATCGATTTAATGATTGAGGCAGGGGTTATTTATGCTATCCCTTTGTATTCACTTTATCACTAGTCCATATTAATCAACCCTATATTCAAATTAAACCAAATACATATCAATCATATAATATAATCATATAAAATGAGGAAATGTTTCTCTTCTATAGTACAGTATGTATCATTCTATTTCAATGACAAGAATTTTTTTTTGTTTTTTGTGAAAAATATCTAAAAATATCTGTAATCCTTAAATTCTTTAAACTGAAATTCTAGATATTCTAGAATCTAGAATATCTAGAACAGTAACAATTGTTCAGTCTATCTGATAGATAACCCCCCCTCTTTTTTTTTCTATTTTGATTTTCGTAATCAGATGATAAAGAATATAGATTCAAATCTGAACTTACATAATTTTTTTAGACATCTTATGAAAAAATAGATTTATTTCTTCTTTTCTTTGATCTATTTCAAATTTCTATTTGAAATTAAATCAGTGATGAGTCAATTCAAAAAGAAAGACCGATCTTCCTAAAGTGATTCTTATTGTCCACTTTTCTTCAAATTTAATAAGAATGCTGTAGAAATAGGAAACTTTTTCAATTTCAATTAAAAAGATTTTTTTGATTATTCCTTGTACGTGGAATCTTTGAAAAAGTAGGAAATCATTTAATCTATCCTATTGAGTCACTTGAAGATGCAGATTAAAAAAGTTATTCGTTTTGCTATTTCTATTTTTTTTCTCGAATCTATATATTATTTATGTATGTTTATATATTCATATATAGAAGAAAAGTCTAGATTAGAAAGTCTAGATTATGATGTCTATGGACAGCTGAACCAGTGACTATTCATGATTCCACAATTGAATCAATTTCATACCGGTTCAAAATTAGAGGAATGTTATGGTAAAACTTCGTTTGAAACGATGTGGTAGAAAGCAACGTGCGACTTGAAAGACAGGATCCGCTGTGGATTGTTACATCCACCACTTTTGATTTGTCTAAGAATAAGGGTGCTCTCGGATCGACATTGTTTGTTCTGTTACACCCGAACCTTTCTTTTTTTGTTGGGTTGTAAATAGTCCATGATGGAGCTCGAATAGAAAGTATTAATTCATTTCTCGGGGACAAGGATCTAGGGTTAATGACAATCAATTGGAGGAACAACTTCGTAAATATATCGAACATATATAGGAATCAAAAGGATCCAATTCGACCAAGTTTCCAATTCAAAAGCAAAACTTGTTGAAATTGATTCAAATTTTTGATTCAAAGTGTATCACGCGGGAATCGACTGTCCATAGGATTCTTTGATCGAAAGAAATCAAGGTATGTTGCTGCCATTTTTTTTTTGAAACGATTAAGAAGCACCGAAGTAATGTCTAAACCCAATGATTTAAAATAAGAAAAGGATCTAAGAACAAGGAAATACCCTTTAAATTGTCTCGATCGTCTCAATAACTGGATCGGGCTAAAGAATCTAAATAGAATTTGAAATGGTTTAAACGAGACAAACAAAGGGGAGTCAAGACTACTCAATAAATTAAATTGATTAAAGATTTTTCTTTTGAACTATTTGAGAATTATCCAACTTGAGTTATGAGTACGAATGTTTATTTTTCATTTTCAGAAAGAAAAAAAAGACTGAAATCATAGTCTAATTTTTTTTTATGGGCCCATTTGTCATTTCATTTTTTAGAATTGCATATATAGACAAAATTCGAATCAAATCATTTTTTCGCGAGCCGTACGAGGAGAAACCTTCCTATACGGTTCTAGGGGGGGTATTGTTCATCTATATCTATCCCAATGAGCTATCTATCGAATCGTTGCAATTGATGTTCGATCCCGACGAGAAGGAAAAGATCTTATAAGAGTGGGCTTTTATGATCCAATGAAGAATCAAACTTATTTAAATGTTCCTCTTATTCTATATTTCCTTGAAAAGGGTGCTCAACCCACAGGAACTGTTCAGAATCTTTTAAATAAAGCGGAAGTTTTTAAGGAACTTCCGCCTAATCAACCTAATCAAATGAAATTCAATTAAAGAAATACCAGGGGGAGTAGCGACTTGTATATAACTTTGTTTAATTTTTTTTCTACTTGCCCCCTTTTTCTTTTTTTCTGCCGTATTCATATTTATTTATCATAGTTTCCGCCGAATCTGATGGTCTAGATGGTCACAAAATTTCTGGATCTTATCAATATCCAATTTTGGCATTTCCTTTAATTATTTGGTTTTCATTGGAACTCGACTAACCAACAAGAAGGAAGCTACTTTGCTTATTCTACTTAGATTGATGAAATACATTAGCATTAGGGACTCAAAAATCCGATATTTTTTTTTGAATTCTTCCTTTTTTATTCTTCTTTCTATCTATGTATATTAGATATCTAGCGTCAATCCAATAAAATTTTGAATATTATTGTATTGCATTGTGAAAGTGAAATTCAAATAATTTCAAAAAGGATTTGAATGCAATTTCTTTTTTCCACTGTATTCTTTTCTCAACATTTATATTGACAACAGTGTATTGAACAAATATAATTCATCGTGATAAGCGAGCCAGGTCTATTTCTTTTTGTCCCATCGTTTTGTTACTTTCTCTTATTCAAATGATGCTTTCTTTGATACAAGAGGTTTGAAACAAAGCTAGATAACCTAAGAGATGCTCTATCCATTTCGACAATTCTCTATCTTTTTTTTTTTTCTTTTATTTTATCGGACAATTTCTTGTATTTTCATCTAATCAATTCATTTTTATGTTTTGAATCCATTATCAAATCTGTTTTTTTTAGAGTTGTTAACTCAAAGGTTTGATTAGCTTGTATAATATCTTTTCTCTTTGTTTAAATTCAATTCATTTTTATTTTATCTATACAGCCTCTGTTGAAGTTTTGTTTAATCTATGTTTTTTTTTTCGGGTTGCTAACTCAACGGTAGAGTACTCGGCTTTTAAGTGCGGCTAGAATCTTTTACACATTTGGATGAAGTGACGAATTCGTCCGTACCCTTGGTAAACTTTGGAAGACCACGACTGATCCGGAAAGGGAATAAATGGAAAAAAGAGCATGTCGTATCAATGGAGAGTTCTGAGGATATTTCATTCTTATCGAATTGGTACAAAACCTTGTTCGAATTCTTGGAACGGAACAAAAGAAAGTTGGGTCCAATTAATAAATGGATAGAAGCCCTGTGGCTTCAATTAATTATCAGAAAGAAAAAGCAACCAGCTTTTGTTCTTAATTTGAATAATTTCCCGATCTAACTAGACGTTAAAAAGAAATTAGTGCCTGATACGGGAAGCATTTCTCACTCCACGAGTGGATTCCATTTTTTTTTTAATGAATCCTAACTATTGACATTCTCCATTATGGAATGAAGATGTGTGTGTAAAAGAAGCAGTATATTGATAAAGAAAGTTTTTTCCGAAATCAAAAGAGCGATTAGGTTTAAAAAATAAAAGATTTCTAACCATCTTGTTATTCTATAACATAAACATAGACAGATTAAATGAAATGTATGGAAAAAGGAGAGGGTAGAGAATCTGTTGATAAGTTTACCTGTCCCCGAGGTATCCATTTTTACAGAATATCTTGTTTTGACTGTATTGCACTATGTATCATTTGATAACCCCCAAAATCTTCTACCTTTGATTCAAATCGAATTTCAAATGGAGGAAATCCAAAGATATTTACAGCTAGAAAGATCTCAACAACATGACTTCCTATATCCACTTATCTTTCAGGAGTATATTTATGCATTTGCTCATAATCGCGCTTTGAGTAGATCTATTTTATCGGAAAATCTGGGTTATGATAAGAAATCCAGTTTACTGATTGTGAAACGGGTAATTACTCGAATGTATCAACAGAATTATTTTCTTATTTCTCCTAATGATTCTACTCAAAATGGATTTTGGGCGCGCAACCATAATTTCTATTCTCAAATCATATCCGAAGGGTTTGCTTTTATTGTCGAAATTCCATTTTCTTTACAATTCCTGTCTTGTCTAGAAGGGGAAACGAATAAGATAGGAAAATCTCATAATTTACGATCAATTCATTCAATATTTCCCTTTTTAGAGGACAATTTTTCACATTTAAATTTTGTGTTAGATATAGTAATACCTCACCCTGTTCATGTGGAAATCTTGATTCAAATCGTTCGCTATTGGGTGAAAGATGCTTCCTCCTTGCATTTATTACGAGTCTTTCTCAACGAATATTGTAATTGGAATAGTCTTATTACTTCAAAGAAAGCGAGTTCCTCTTTTTCAAAAAAAAATAAAGGATTATTCTTATTCTTATATAATTCTCATGTATGTGAATATGAATCGATTTTCGTTTTTCTACGTAAACAATCTTTTCATTTACGATCAACATCCTATGGAGTTCTTCTTGAACGAATCTATTTCTATATAAAAATAGAACGTCTTGTGAACGTCTTTGTCAATATTAAGGATTTTCGGGCAAACCCGTGGTTGGTCAAGGAACCTTTCATGCATTATATTAGGTATCAAAGAAGGTCCATTCTGGCTTCAAAAGGGACATCTATTTTCACGAATAAATGGAAATTTT